TCATCGCGTATGATTCTGAAGAAGGACGGTGAAGTTTTATTAAAAAAGATTCTCTCTGTCAAAGATCATGACTTTGGCAAAGAAGGTTGATAAATCAACGTTTTCTAGTAGAAAGAATATCCCCACCCGAGAATATTGACGAGGTGGTGGGGCTGGTTGGTTCGATTAAGGAGAACTTTCATCGACTTATCAGTCGCTATGCTCCCTGGATAAAACGTATACCCCTTGAACAAGGGTTACGGTTTGAACCAACCTGGAAAGCCTTGCCGACACACTCATTGACGAAAAGGGTGTGGGTTGAGAGAAGGAAACTTCCTTATCGTAAGATTCGGAACTTTCGCTCTTCATTCACATCGTTTTCTCATGAGTTGGGCGCTTTTCAATGGCTGTTGGTCGTTGGGCACTCACAGGGTACCCAATGGTCACATGGCTGCTTGTGGCCTCCCCGTATTCGTTACGCCTTTGATGTGAGGAATAAAACCTTCACACCCGAGGATTTGGATTGGTTTGAGCGCAGGGCCCTTTCTACCATCCTGCGACGGGGATCCCCGCAATCACAGGCAAACTAGGTTGCACGTGTGAGGGTGCTGGCAAGCGTCGTATATTCGCAATAGGAAACTATGTGAATCAGAGGGAAACCCATCCACCATTGGTTTGCGGAGGTCCTCCGCCGCATCCCAATGGATGATCAAACAGCACCTCTCATTCGTTTAGTTCCTAGTAAAACATGTTTCAGCTATGACCTCAAGAGTGCTACCGATAGGTGGCCTCTTGTGTTTATGTTTGAAACGCTTGCGCTATTGTTTGACAGGTCATTTGCTTCAAGTGTTGTGAATACAACATTAGGGACGAATCTATTTGAGGTACCCTTCGTTAAGAGGGCTCTGTCTCAAGTCTCCTTTGTGACCGGTCAACCGTTAGGCTATTATGGTTATTGGCCTTTGTTCGCGTTCACCCATCATGTTTTGGTGTGGTGGGCTGCGAGGTTAGACCCGGGATCCTGTTCGACAGGTATGCTATATTAGGTGATGATGTTCTCATCACCGATCCACTTGTGGCGGAACAGTACCGGCTAGGCTTACAACGGCTTGGTGTTAAGATATCCACACACAAGTCTTTGATATCCTCAACTGGTGCTGTAGAGTTTGCCAAAGAATTTCTGGTCAAGGATATGAGGGTTAACCTCTCTCCTGTGTCCATGAAAGCTTTATGTGGCTTCCACCACCCCTACGGCCTATTGGCTATACATGAAAAGTCAAAAATATCACGATTTTTGACTCTCATGCGTATTGGCGGTGCTGGGTATAAGACTCGATCTGTCGCTAAGAGCCCTAAATCGATTAAATGGAAACGGTTTAGGGTCCTTTTTGGCAAGTCTCGCCTTCCAGTGGAATATATTTTAGGTGATGGTTGTCCATTGAATCCCTACCTCCTTGGGAAACTAAAGAGGTATGCTCTCGAGAGGTTGAAGCCTCGGGAGTGAGTCCTCCTTTAGAACTTTTGGAGAGGGGATGGCTGACTTCCTGGAGTATCACTAGTTCATTCTTTAGTGATACTTGCGAAGAAGGAATATCTAAATCTCGGAGACTAGAGAGGTCTTTTTGCTTGAATCTGGAATGGCGGGACTGATTGACGTCACTTCCTTACATCAACAGGAAAGTGCTAAGACCAGTAATGCCCCATTATTCTATCAAAGAGCCTAGCAACAACCTATGCGAATAAGGCGAAAACAGCTTCCTTCTCAGGAAAACAAAGGCATTCGATGCATCTCTAGTCTAGGGTTCGAACTCCGGGAACACAGAGGTTACAGGACTAAGCCACTACTCAGACAAGATTGAAAGATCAGCGGTTTCGAACATCACCTATGATAATTCAAAACAGCATTTCTCTAATTAAATGACTTGAAAGATAGGTTCTCTTCTCTATATCTGGCAATGGTCAGCATTCTAAAAGAGGAAATCAAGCTGTAACCACTCCTTTCGCGCCGACTTTTGGACACGATGCTATGCTCCCAATGGAGATCACCCGCACGGGTAACTTATCATATGATAAGGCCATGTTTGCAGGATTAGAATATATCGATGAAGTTAGGATGGATGCGATGCGCTCGAGCATATTTGGGCTCAAAAGGGAAAGGTGACAAAAGTCTAACTCGTATCGTGTGTACTCTTCTTAACTCCTTCTTAAACAAATGAAGGGCATTTCTTGAATGGCCGATAGTCCGGTGCCTAGGCTAGCAATGATGATATAGCAGTCGAAGAGGCCACGCTTCTCTTTTCCTACCCACTCTGATTGCTCTCGTAGCCAGTCTTACAGTAAAAGCTGTAATTGCTATCATTGAATCACTAACCGGTGCTGGAGGGCGGAAAGATCTATATCTAAGAGGAAGTAAGTGCGGGTCCGGTCAAACTGCGCTGGAATAGTTGGACAAGTAGCTCATTGTCGATTCCCATGGGCTGTATTCCGACATACTTTCATTCTCATCAAGGCTGACAGACATGGGTTCTCTCTCCTCGAAGGGTCCGGCATCCTATCCTATTGGGCAAGCCCAGGAACGAGAAGAAGAGTGCCCGGAACCACGTTACATACTGCTTACCTAGAATAAGTAGACAGGAAAGAGAAAAGAAGCACCTCTTTCCGACGCTAAGCGCAAAAGGCACTCGAAGGAGTAGTGGGACCAACCATCACTACCATAGGACTATAGTGGTAAATCCTGCCACCTCAGACTCATATTTTCCCTCACGTGTCAACAAGCAAGTAAGGTGCTCTTCCCGGGAAAGCTATTCCTTGAGTTGAGATACTACTGCTTAGATTAGATGGTTAGCTTAGTAGATGCTTTATGGTAGCTCTACCATTTCAAAAGGCGTTCTTGAGTTAGTTTTTTGTCTTGTAGCTACTGTAAGATAAGAAAGGGATCTAATTTCAGTGCCAGTGAGTGAGGAAGCGGGTGAGCTCTCAGGTCTGGGAGTTCAGGGCTAGCCTTACTGAACTGACGGAACTACATGAAAGAAAGAAGCAAGGTTTGATTTTAGCATTACCGGACTTCCTGCTAGCACGCCCCACTCCTGACTGCATAAGAAATGAAAACCCAGTACCATCCGAGCTGACTGTTGACAAAGTAGAGTATTCAGACATCTGAACCATTTCAGGGAGTTCTTATCCTCAGACAAAAGGAGGCCTAAAGGCAGTTTCTTTCCTTAGTGCTATTTTGTCCTTGCCTTAATTATAATAGGGAGAAGGTGTTCTGAAAGCATATCTTTTCTCTGGCCAAAGTTGTATAAATACTGTATTTATAAAATAAAATCCATAGGGTAACCCTTGGTGAATAACCCTAATGAAGATAATAAGACGCATTAGACAGCTATCGTAAGCC